ACGGAAGTTATTTAAAAACTCCCGCCTTCTTTAAAAGATTCCGGACAGTTCCTGTGGGTTGAGCCCCTTTTTCAAGGAAATATAGAATAACAGGAACATTTAAATAAGTTTGATTCTTCATTGGATCATAAAGGCCCACTTTTCTAAGATCTTTTCCTTCTCTTCGGGATCGAACATCAATTGCAACGATTCGATAGACGGCTCATTGGGATAGATATAGATGAACAATACCCCCCCTGGAACCGTATAGGAAGTTTTCTCCTCGTACGGCTCGAGAAAAAACGATTTAATTCGAAGTTTTGTCTATGTATCCAATTCTAATAAATTAAATAACAAATGGGCCTATAAAATGAATTAGACTACGATTCCAATCTTTTTTCTTCCTGAAAAATGAAAAAGAAACCGCTCGTACTCATAACTCAAGTCGGATAACTATCAAATAGCTCAAAGAAAAATCTTTAGTAAATTTCATTTATTGAGTAGTCTTTACTCCCTTTCGTTTATACCGGTTAAACTATTTCAAATTCTATTTGGATTCTTTAGTCAGATCCAGTTATTGAGACTATCGAAAGAATTAACAACTATAAAGGGTGTTTCCTTGTTTTTAAACCCTTTATTCCTATTTTGAATCATTGGGTTTAGACATTACTTCGGTGTTTCTTAATCTTTTCAAAGTGGCAGCAACATACCCTTTTTTATTTCTTTATCTCTTTCTATCATAGAATCCTATGGACGGTTGATTCTAGTATGATACACGTTGAATCGAAAAATTGGGATCAATTTCAACAAGTTTTGCTTTTGAATTGGAAACTTGCTCGAATTGGATCCTTTCGGTTTTTCATATATTTACGAAGTTGTTCCGGTTGATTGGCATTAACCCTAGATCCTTGCCCCTGAGAAATGAATTAATACTTTAGGTTCGAGCTCCATCATGGACTATTTACAACCCGACACAAAAGGAAGGGTTCAAGTGTAACAGAACAAACAATGTCGAGCCAAGAGCACCTCATTTCTAGACAAATCGAAAGTGGTGGATGTAAAAATCCACAACGGGTTGTGTCCTTCAAGTCGCACGTTGCTTTCTACCACATCGTTTCAAACGAAGTTTTACCATAACATTCCTCTAATTTGGAACCGGTATGGAATTGATTCAATTACGGAATCATGAATAGTCATCGGTTCAGCTGTCCATAGACATCGCAATCTCCACTTTTTCTTCTATATATGAATATATAATACATGAAACAATATTTTTCTGAAAAAATCCTAGCAAGACAACCTTTTTCAAAGATCCCACGTACAGGGAATCGTTAAAAATCTTTTTTTATTTCTAAATTAAATTAAACATCATTTTTTAATTTACTTTAGTTTGATTGGGTTGGGTTTGAAGAAAATTGGACAATAAGCACCGCCTTTGATCTTTATAGGCGGATCGGTCTTTCTTTTTGAAGTGACTCATCACTAATTTCAAATAAAGATTTGAAATAGATCAAAGAAACGAAGAAAGAAATAAGATAAGAAGAAAAAAATCCTTTTTTTTCATGAGATGTATAAAAAAATAATGTAAGTTAATATTTGACTTACCTATTTTTTAATCAGATTACGAAAATAAAAATCGAAAAAAAAAATAGGTAAGGTTTCTCCTAATCTATCAGATAGACGGAACTGTTGTCACTATTTGTTGTTTGTTATAGATGTTTTATATCTACTATACTATAACTATAGAATATGAGACTTGATCATTTGTTAATGAAATTCGAACAGACACAGATATTTAAAGTAATATAGATTAACTGCTACCCACCCCCCCACTTCCTTTTTATATTATAATAGGGTTTATATGGGAATAATGGAGAAATGTATCCGTGCTGGGACGGAAGGATTCGAACCTCCGAATGGCGGGACCAAAACCCGTTGCCTTACCACTTGGCCACGCCCCATTTCAATTTCTAATTGACACTAAGAAACAATAATATTGTTATTGGTTGTTTGTCAACTCCAGACCAAATAAATATCTAGAAAGATTCCACATCTATAGAATATAGATCTTATATATCTATAGAATAATAGAATAGACCGGTATTCTAATTTTGATACATATAGATACAGAATTCAACTTAATTTATTGATCATTACATAGAATTCAATTAAGATATTGTATGAAAGTATCGTTTCTTCTATTCTCCTTTGAGAATTGGAGGATTTTTGGTTGGATGGATTCAAAGAAAAAGAAGGATTTTTGTCTACCTTATTTACTTTCTTTCTTTTTCCTGATATCAAAAATGCAACCAAAATGCAATTATCTCCAAGAACAAAATGTCTGTTATGCTTAATATCGTTAGTTTGATCTGTATTTGTATTAATTCGCCCCTTTATTCGAGTAGTTTTTTCTTCGGCAAATTGCCCGAAGCCTATGCTTTTTTGAATCCAATCGTAGATGTTATGCCAGTCATACCTCTGTTTTTTTTTCTCTTAGCTTTTGTTTGGCAGGCTGCTGTAA